TAAAATATCGGTATTAAACTCGAAACTTCCAACGGATGGCCAGTGCCCCACGGAAACAAAAGAATCGGTTATATTTCTCATATGCTCCCCTCTTATAGATAGGACTAACAAAGAACAGAGTTCTTTTTGTATCACCCCGCTCGTCCCCCCTTTTTTTTTACATTTTTATTCTACGATGAAATTAAAAATTAAACAAAAGGATTTGCAAATAAAAGAGCTAATGCCACGACTAGTCCATAAATTGTTAAAGCTTCCATAAAAGCCAGACTAAGCAATAAAGTACCTCGTATTTTACCCTCTGCTTCTGGTTGTCTTGCAATACCTTCTACAGCTTGGCCCGCAGCAGTACCTTGACCAACCCCAGGTCCAATAGAAGCGAGCCCTACAGCCAATCCAGCAGCAATAACGGAAGCAGCAGAAATAAGTGGATTCATGGTAAGTTCCTCGTAAAAAAAAAAAAAGAAATGGTTAATGATACAACCAACTAAGAAATTAGTACTTATCTTTATCTACTTCTTGTTCTACTTCTACTTTGACTATTTATTTTTTACTTTACTACACTTATTTTTTTTTTCTTTTGATTGATCTTTATCATGAAAATGGATCAAGTCGAAATAGCTAAAAATTCAAAAGGGAAATCATAATATTATTGAATTGTCAGAACTATTTTGATATACCGTTTTTAGTTTCTACCCATGATAGAGTTTTATGTAAAAAAATATTGAGTCATTGAGTTTTCTTGCTTATAAACTCTTCTATCATTCAATTCACAATCACAGACAAAATAGAAAAAGTACTTATATTGGAATCCTTCTAAATGCAGTGGGATAGAAAAAAAGATAGGGATAATTCCTATCTAACTAGTAAATAACATATACCTTTTTTATTCCATAACGTAAATTACCTGCAATTTTTATTCTATTAAATCGTATTCTCTTCGAAACATACACAAGGATTTATACTCATAGACATTACATATATTACATATATATGTAGTAGGACCTCTTTCTCTTTAAAATTATGCAAATATATATCATCTATCTTTCTATATATATACATAGATATATATATGCATATATTTGCATTTTATTCTCCAACCCAGTGAATTATATTGAACCTCGCATTACTTAAATTGGGATAAGCTTAAAAAAAGAATATTTCGAAAGTTAGTCAATGATGACCCTCCATGGATTCACCTATATAAGCCGCAGCCAAAGTTGCAAAAATAAGAGCTTGAATACCACTTGTAAATAATCCAAGAAACATGACGGGTATAGGAATTACCGAAGGCACTAAAGAAACAAGAACAACTACTACTAATTCATCAGCCAATATATTCCCGAAAAGTCGAAAACTAAGAGATAAAGGTTTTGTAAAATCTTCTAGAATATTAATTGGTAAAAGTATTGGAGTTGGTTGAATATATTTCCCGAAATATCCCAATCCTTTTTTGCTAAGACCCGCATAGAAATATGCCGCTGACGTGAGTAAAGCTAAAGCAACAGTAGTGTTTATATCATTAGTGGGCGCGGCTAACTCCCCATGGGGTAACTTTATAATTTTCCAAGGTAAAAGAGCACCTGACCAGTTAGAAACAAAAATAAATAGGAACATCGTTCCAATAAATGGAACCCAAGGACCATACTCCTCTCCAATCTGAGTTTTGCTCAAATCTCGAATAAATTCAAGAACATATTCGAAGAAATTCTGACCGTCGGTCGGAATGGTTTGTGGATTCCGAACAACTATGATGACTGAACCTAATAAGATAGCAATTACAACCCAAGAAGTGATAAGTACTTGGGCATGAATTTGTAAACCTCCTATTTGCCAATAGAAATGTTGGCCGACTTCTACACCTGATATATCATAAAACCCTTTGAGTGTTTTAATGGAACATGGTATAACATTCATATTGTCCTCTAACATAAATCAAACTTCAAAAAGGGAATTATTTTTATTCAACCATCTCTTTCTCAATTCATCTACGTTCATTCATGAATTTCAGTTATGAATCGTATATTTAGGATACCTGGAAATCACCTAAAAAAATACCAATCATTTTCTCTTTTTTATTCAATATTATTCAATATTCAAAACCACTCCAAAAAAAGCAAACCAAAATAGTAACAATCAAAGAAAGTTCACCAAAAACGAACTCATTGGATTCTCAATTAGAAGATAATCAACCCTTTTTTATATAACTAGAACGGCCCTCACAAATTGCAGATACTAATTTGGTAAGAATCAATCGAATTGAAGCTATAGCATCATCGTTGGCCGGAATAGAAATATCTGCAAGATCTGGGTCACAATTTGTATCAATTAAACAAATTGTTGGAATACCCAAAATGACACATTCTCGAAGAACCATATATTCTTCTTGCTGATCAACGATAATTACAATATCGGGCAATCCCGTCATATATTTGATCCCACCCAGATATGTTTGCAAGGTAGATAACTTTCTCTTCAACATTGCTGCATCTCCTTTAGGAAGACGATTGAGTTTTCCCATCTTTTGTTCTGCTCTTAAGTCCCTGAACTTCTGAAGTCTTGTTTCTGTAGTAGACCAATTTGTTAACATACCCCCAAGCCATTTTTTATTAACATAATGACATCGAGCCCTTATTGCTGCCGATGCTACTAAATCCGCTGCTTTATTTTTGGTGCCAACTATTAAGAATTTTTTCCCCCGACTTGCTGCATCAAAAACTAAATCGCAGGCTTCTGATAAAAAACGAGCAGTTATAGTAAGATTTGTAATATGAATACCTTTACGCTTTGCAGAGATGTAAGGAGCCATTCTAGGATTCCATTTCTTAGTACCATGACCAAAATGAACTCCTGCTTCCATCATTTCTTCCAAATTGATGTTCCAATATCGTCTTTCCATTTTCCCACACTTTCTCTATGTTTTGTTTTTTTTTCAAAGAGATTCAGTACCCTGTGAAATAAATAATTGTTCCGACGGAACCTTCTACCAGGATTGACCATTGATCTACAACCCAAACCATCAATTTCATTTCATTCTTGATTTTTTATTTCTTTTATTTCATTGATTACCAAATACATAATCGGACCAGAGAGTTAAAGTAAAAAAAAAAAAAGAACTTCTTGTTAGGAATTACTAAATTACATTACGTAAATGATTGGTTTGATGTCTCATGGAAATTGTTTGGGCCGCAAGAACAAAATAATTCTCTATGGTGTAACAAAATATCTCTCATTTCCAACTCGAATATATTCTTCCTTTTTATTTTAAAATGAATGTTTTTGTCTTGCTTTAAACGATGTACTAATTTTTTAAACCCGGTACCAACCGGTATAATCCCCCCCAGAACAACGTTCTCTTTCAGGCCTTTCAACCAATCAATACGACCTCGTAGAGCAGCTTTTGCTAAAACTCGAGCAGTTTCTTGAAAACTAGCTTCGGATATGAAACTTTGAGTATTCAGAGATGACTTCGTGATTCCCAATAAGATTGCCCGATAACAGATTGCTTCGTCCAAAATACGCCCTGCTCGCTCTGCTCGCAACAATCCAATTAATTCCCCAGGTGAAAAAACATTAGACATTCCATCTTCTGAAACCAACACTTTTGATGTTACTTGACGTACAATAATTTCTATATGTCTATTATGGATCTGTACCCCCTGGGATCGATAAACTTTTTGGATCTTATTAACCAAAGAGATACGACTTTGGGTTATGGTTAATTCAGCTCCAATCAAGAATCCCCAGGGGATCCCAAGAATCCTTCGGATACGTTCGTCCCAACCTTCAACTCTCCTTTCGAGGTTCATCGATATTGAATCAATTGAACGAACTTCTAAGATTTGTTCCACTTTTGGAAGACCTTGCGTTATGTCACCGGATCTCGATTTTTCATATATAAATGTAATTAATGTATCTCCTTCATAAAAGGTTTCCCCATAATGGCCATGAACAGTTGCTCCTGGAGTGACCAAATAGGGCTTAGCTAATCTTATAACTAAAGAGTCAACATGAACAATGAAAATTTGACCAGATTTTTTTATGCGTGATCCGTATTTCAATAGACATATATTTTCACAAAGGAATTGTCCAAGGCTAATTATTGTCCATCCCTCTTCATAATAATCATGATGGAGAAAACACCAATTCAAATGGAATGAATTCCAAATGATGTTACTGCATGGATCGGGATTATAAATCCTCCTATTTTCATCTAGTAAAAAGTATTGAAATGGAAGTACTTGAAGCACTTGGAAAATCTGTTGAAAATTTTCAAGTGACAAATATTTCTTTAAAAAGACTTGATTAGAAGTTCTTAAATAGGAAGATGAACAAAAATTCACTATTTTAGGCACAATAGTACCTAAGGGACCCAACAAATCCTTAATTGGAATCGTGGGATCCACTTCTTTTGTCGCATTATTATATCTCGAAGTATTGAAGGGGCCCATTCGAAAACAATTAGATGATGACAAAATTATGAAAGATTTGCATTCCTTATTTCGATTCAACAACGTACCAAGAATTACCCGATGTTGGGGAAATGATTGAATCTTCGCCTTGGAATCAAAAGGATTGATATGGGTACGATCTAATCCATTATTGGAAATCAATCCTGAACCCGCCGTATCATACCTTTTTACGGTATACGAAATAGTGGACTTTACTGACTCAATTCGGAGAAAATCACGAAGCAGATCTTTTGCCCTTATTTCAACAAAAAAAGCATGAATCTCTTCTTCTATAGAACCCTTTTTTTCTTGGTCCCACTTAAATACTAAGCAAGCCCGAACTAATTGAATACTTGTGTGAGAAATTCCTCGAATTGACTTACCATTTCCATAAAGTATATAATTGACAATTCGAAGTTGGACATTATCTTTTTCCTGCAAGAGATCCTGAGAGAAAAGTGTTGCTAAATTTATCCCATCAGCTATTTCATATGTGATTACGGGCCGAACCAAAACAAAATGTTTTTTTTTTGTAGGTGCGATCCGTTGGACATAGATCCAATTTTTAAATTTTTTTGATCCTTTATAATTTTTTTTTTCCATTCCTGGTGGTATCAAAATACCGCTGTGCCTAGATATTTTATCCATCTCTCCAGGAAAATGAATATCTCCAGAAAAAATTTTCAGTTCCATACTTTTTTTTTTTCTCTCTATTCGGACTAATCCGCCTACTCTACTTCTTGTATTTAAATTGAAAGTAAGTCGTGTATCTACTCCAACGATACTATTGTTCCGGACCATTATGGGCGAAGATCCGGGTAAGATATGCACTTCCTCGGGAATAAAAAAAAATTGATCTACTTTCATTTGTATTTGATATTTCGGACTAAATTCTTTTGTTCCTCGATACTCAATCAAATCCTCTTTTTTTACCATTGAATCTACTTCGACAATCCCATATTTAGTAATTCCCGAACTGCTTCTTCTGTATCGCGGATCATCAAAATAAGCAAGAATACTATTTTGACGTAAAATACCATTTTTAGGTATTTTCATCGAAATACCAAAACAGGGTATTAGTTTCTTTTCTCGTTCTTGATCATATTGTAAGGGAATCACGAATCTATTTCTTCGCTTTTTCGACAAGGAATCATCATAATTATCTTGACGAATAAAAGTAGAAGGATCTATGAGATTCCAATGACCATGAGATATGGTTTTATAAGGTTTTGAATAGTCAATAATTTCCCTATCTTTTTTAACAAAAGTATTCAACAATTTATGTCTTACTTGATCATTAGTAAGTGAGAGATCAAAGATATATCTTTCTTCAACAGAAAAAGAGTTAGCATTCATTTGATCTTGATCCTTGTGGAGTGAAAAAGATACTATATTGGATCTGCATAGACCTCCTGCTAATATCCATAAATGACTTGTTTTTGGTAATAGATGAACATTACTATATGGATATTCAGGCGCATGATAGCCATCAGTACTCCAGTGCATTTCTCCTTCTGACTCAGAATAAATATGTTTTCGAACCCTCTCTTTAAAATGAAAAGTGGACGTTCCCGCACGAATCTCGGCAATAACTTGTTCTGATTCTACATATTGATCATTTTGAACTAAAATCAAACTCTTTGTTGGAATATTCACATTATGTAGAATATCTCGACTCTCAATAGTTATATACAAGTCTATAAAACATAAAAAAGCAGGATGCCCATGACGGGTACGTGTGGGATGAACCAAATCCTCATCAAATTTTATTTTTCCATTAGAGGGGGCTCGTACATGTTCGGCAGTACCGCCTGTGAATACTCCGCCGGTATGAAAAGTTCTTAGTGTTAGTTGAGTCCCCGGTTCCCCAATTGATTGACCCGCAATAATGCCTACGGCTTCTCCCAACTCGACCAGGTCACCATGAGTAGGGCTCCGGCCATAACATAATTGACAGATCCAAGATGTACTCCTGCAAGTAAAGGGAGTTCGAATATATATTGGGTATGCTCGAAAGGTTATGAATCGATTGACAAGCCCAATTCCAATATCTTTATTTCGAGTGGCAATGCATCGTAGACCGATATATATATCGTCTGTTAATACACGACCGATTAGTGTTTGGACAAAAATTTTTTCCGTTATCCCATTTCGAGGACTCACGGAAATACCTCGGATAGTACCACAATCCGTTCTACGTACAAGAATGTGTTGAACTACTTCAACAAGTCTACGCGTGAGGTATCCAGCATCTGATGTTCGTACAGCAGTATCTACAACTCCTTTGCGGGCTCCGTAGCAAGAAATTATATATTCTGTCAAAGAAAGCCCTTCGCGTAAATTGCTTTGAATAGGTAAATCTATCATTTGTCCTTGAGGATCCGACATTAATCCTCTCATACCTACTAATTGGTGTACTTGAGATGCATTTCCTCTAGCCCCCGAAAAGGACATTAGATGGACTGGATTAGAGGGATCAGTCATCCGAAAATTAGGATTCATTTCTTGTCTCAAATATTCACTTGTAGCATACCATATCTCGATGGATTGACGTAATTTTTCTACCACGTGTACATTCCCATAATGATGGTTTTTTTCTAAAAGAAAAGTTTGTTGTTCAGCGTCTTGAACCAACCATCCCTTAGAAGGTATTGTTAAAAGATCATCAATTCCCAATGAAATAGATGTAGCAGTGGCTCGCTGGAAACCCAAAGTCTTTACTTGATCCAGGATATGTGATGTATATGCCATTCCGAAATGATCTATTAATCTGCTAATAAGTCGTTTCATAGCAGTTCCATCTATCACTTTATTGTGAAAGACCAGATCGGTCCGTTCTGCCATAAGGACCTCCATATTCTGCTGAGTAAGATTCCACAATAGGCCTGGGTCAGTGATTCGAAAACTTCCTTTCCTCAATCTTGATTCACACAGAAATTCATAAATTATGATACCAGTTAAATTGGGGAGACCCAAATTTACACGAGTATGGGCATCACTAATAGGATTTGTTAGTTTTTATATAGCGTATGAGTTAGATACTATGAGTAAG